AGCGAAAAAATTAGTACTGGAATTGTACTTGAAAATTTTAGGGTGTTGGGGTTGTTTTTTGGTATTAATTTTTTTTTTTTTTTTTATGCTCAATACTAAAATTTAAGCTGTGTTTGCGTGATTACTCGAATGTGCGAGAACTCGGTTGGGATTGTTGTTCGTTAGGCTAGTCAATTGGTTAGGTTTATGTCTTTCTAACATGAAAAGTATGCCTTCAGGGCTTTGCAAGAGGAACTAAGCATTTGCACAGTTAGTACAGTTTGTATAAATGTCCCGGACCCATTAATTAATATGTTGTAGGGGTAATTATGAGGATGAATGATACTTGAATGATAAGTCCAGCTACATGTTAAGGTGGCCTTCATGCCTTGACGGCTATGGTGAGTCACAGCATACCGAAAAATAAAAGATACCAACTGCCCGAGACCACAGTTATGTTGGGCATGGGCTGATTAGACCCGTACCATCGAGATGTCTTATTTAAGGGGAACGTATGGACGATAAAACATTTTATGGCCCTGAGGTAAGAACCAGATGCCTGGTAAAGTTTCACATTAGTCACCCCCAAGTTAAAATGGGCCCGGAGCGAGGAGGGGAGCACGGGTGGGCGGGTTGTTGGTTTCACGGAGGATGGTAGATGAACGGACCAAATGGGGTAGGGGATAGTCGTATGGAAGAGAAGAGTTTATGACTGAATGGTGTATGTAAGATAACGCAGATATGTCAGTGAGCATTAATTTGATAGTTGAGAGTGATAGGCATGGTGTAGTATAGTAATGTTGATTAAAGTGTTGTATGTCTTATGTAATTAATGTATAATACGTGCTTATATGCTAGGGGAAAATAGTTTAATGTACGATATACATAAATGTATTATGTACTAGATAAATTTATGTACAGGAAGTAGTTTAAGTAGAATGTCAGCTTTGGGTGCTGATGGTGGGGGGTGGACCTTCCTTCCTGATGTCCCGAGAAAATATTTTTTCATTACTGGTTTACAAGACCAGGGTAATCGTTTATACTATCGGGGCATTTAATCTAAGTCTAAGATGTTGTTTTCGATTATGCCTGCGACTGGCATGAAAATCACGATGATGGCAAAGTAGGCGATTGAAGCTGTCTGTCCAATTGTGATGAAAGGGTATTCAACTGGTTGACCGCCGATTCATGTGAGAATTAGAAGGTCGGCTACTAGGATTCAGTATATTGTTTGTGTGATTGGACGGAAGGTAAGTGCTCGTTGTTTTGAGGTGTGTAATAGAGGTATGAGTGCTAGGATTAGGATGGAAAGGACGAGGGCTAGGACGCCGCCTAGTTTGTTAGGGATGGATCGTAGGATGGCGTAGGCAAAAAGGAAATACCACTCTGGTTTAATGTGTGGTGGAGTGTTGAGTGGATTTGCGGGAGTATAATTGTCGGGGTCTCCGAGAATATCTGGGAAAAATAAAACCAAAATTATGAAAGCTATTAATAGAATGAGAACCCCTAAGAAGTCTTTAATTGTGTAGTACGGGTGGAATGGGATTTTGTCTGCATCTGAGTTCAGTCCTGTTGGGTTGTTGGATCCTGTTTCGTGTAGGAATAGTAGATGTACTAATACAAGGGCGGTGATGATGAAAGGCAAAATGAAGTGGAAAGCAAAGAATCGTGTAAGAGTGGCTTTGTCGACTGAGAAACCTCCTCAGATCCATTCTACTAGTGTTGTGCCGATGTAGGGGATGGCTGATAGGAGGTTTGTAATTACTGTGGCGCCTCAGAATGATATTTGTCCTCATGGTAGGACGTAGCCTATGAATGCTGTTGCTATAACAGCGAATAGTAAAATAATGCCTATGTTTCATGTTTCGATTATGTTGTATGAACCGTAGTAAATTCCTCGCCCTACGTGTATGAACAAGCAAATGAAGAATATGGAGGCCCCGTTGGCGTGTATGTAGCGGATTAGTCAGCCGTAGTTTACGTCTCGGCAGATGTGGGCCACTGATGAGAATGCTGTTGATGTGTCTGATGTGTAGTGTATGGCTAGGAATAGTCCGGTAAGAATTTGGATTACTAGGCATAGGCCGAGGAGGGAGCCGAAGTTTCATCATGATGAGATGTTTGATGGGGCAGGGAGGTCAATGAATGAGTGGTTAAGGATTTTGATTAATGGGTGTTTTTTTCGGATGATTGTCATTAGGTGTTTCTATAGTTGAATAACAACGATGATTTTTCATGTCATTAGTCATAGTTAAAGTCTATGTAGAAATTATGACAGAATTAATTTACTTTTTAAGTTTAGCAACTGCTTTAGGTTGTTTGGGGGCTTCTTTGAAGCCTTCACCTATTTATGGGGGATTATGTTTAATTGTTAGTGGGTGCTCTGGCTGTCTGGCAGTGTTGGGGTTTGGTGGTTCATTTTTGGGGTTGATGGTGTTTTTAATTTATTTAGGGGGGATGTTAGTTGTATTTGGTTATACTACTGCTATGTCTGCGGAGGATTATCCTGAGGCCTGAGTATCTAGTTGATTAGCAATTGGGGTCTTGGTAATAAGTATTTTTATAGAGGTGGGTATGTTATTTGTGGCTAAGTATTATGAAGGCTTGGACGTGGTATTGGAGTTTAATAGTATAGGGGGATGGGCAATTTATGATGGTGATGGGTTGGGATTAATGGGTGAAGGAGGTGCTGGTGTGGCTGCTTTGTATAGTTGTTCTGCATGATTGATGGTTGTTTCTGGTTGAACTCTGTTTATGGGTGTATTTATTATTATTGAGATTACTCGTGGGGGTTAGGTGAGTAGGATGATTGGTACGCAGATGAAGGTGATTAGGAAGGAGAGAAAGTATAATTTTACTAGTCCTTTTTGGTTGCTTAGTGCAGAGGAGGTGAGTGTGTGGAGGGTGGAGGTGATTTTTGGAATAGTTTTTTCTAATCAGATGAGGTCTAGTAGGGTTAGGGCTGTTTTGAAGCTTATACTTAGTGTTTTTGTGGGGAGTAGTCGGTGTACGATTGTAGGGAAATAGCCTAGGGAGGTTGAGAATGAATTTGTGGATGAAGGTTTTGTTGTTGTAAGGCTGTTGGTTAAGTTATTTAGTTCTAGTGCGATTGCAAATCCTGCAATGGTAACTATAAGAGCTGTAGTTTTTATATATCAGGGTATGGTTATAATTTGGACTGTTGTTGGTGGGATGTTATATGAGATGAAAAATCCTGCTAGGATGCTTCCTAGTGCCAATCGTTTGATTGGGTTGATAAGCATGGGGTTGTTTTCATTAATAATGATTGTTGGGGGGAAGCGAGGTTTAGTTATGAGAACAAAGTAGATAATTCGCATGCTGTAGACAGCTGTTATTGAGGTGGCTACTAGTGTGATTAATAGGGCTCAGGCGTTGGTGTAGCAGGTGTTGGCTGCTTCAATAATTAGGTCTTTAGAGTAGAATCCTGTGAGGAAGGGTATTCCTGTTAAGGCTAAACTGCCGATTGTTAGGCATGAGGATGTAAATGGTATGGCTTTTGCTAACCCGCCTATTTTTCGAATGTCTTGTTCATCATTGAGGCTATGGATGATGGATCCTGAACACATGAATAATATGGCTTTAAAGAACGCATGGGTACAGATGTGTAGGAAGGCCAGGTGGGGTTGGTTGATACCCAGGGTCACTATTATAAGTCCTAGTTGGCTTGATGTTGAGAATGCTACGATTTTTTTGATGTCGTTTTGGGTTAATGCGCAGATTGCTGTGAATAGGGTGGTTACAGCTCCTAGGCATAGTATGGCTGTTAAGATGGTGTTGTTATTGGAGATAAGTGGGTGGAAGCGGATTAATAGGAATACTCCTGCAACAACTATTGTACTTGAGTGTAGTAGTGCTGAGACTGGAGTAGGGCCTTCTATGGCTGAAGGTAGTCATGGGTGGAGACCAAATTGGGCTGATTTTCCTGTGGCTGCGATTAGAAGTCCTGCTAAGGGAATAATGTTGGGGTTGTCTATAATGAAGATCTGTTGAAGCTCTCATGAGTTGGTTTTTGTACAGAATCAGGCTATTGCCAAGATGAAGCCAATATCACCGATACGGTTGTATAGAATAGCCTGTAGGGCGGCTGTGTTTGCGTCAGTTCGTGCGTACCATCATCCAATTAGTAAGAATGATATAATTCCTACGCCTTCTCAGCCAATGAAAAGTTGAAATAAGTTGTTGGCTGAGGTTAGGATAATTATAGTAATTAGAAATGTTAGCAGGTATTTGATAAATCGGCTTAGGTTTGGGTCTGAGTGTATATATCATGTGGAGAATTCTATGATTGATCAAGTAACGAATAGGGCTACTGGCAGGAAGACGATTGAGAAGAAGTCAAATTTTAGGCTTAGTGAAAGTTTAATTGACCCGATGGTAATTCAGTGTCAGTTTGTAATAACTAATTCTGCTCCGGAGTTAAAAAAAGAAGACAGAGGAATTAGACTGATGAAGAATGCGTATTTGATGCACGAAGTTACATAGTTAGGGAAGTCGATGTGTTTTGTGATGTTGGTGAATGAGATGGCTATAGGAAACACTAGGAGTATAAGGATGAGGAAGATGGAGGATGTAATTGTGTTTATTACTTTCATTTGGAGTTGCACCAAGTTTTTGGTTCCTAAGACCAACGGATTACTTCTATCCTATAAAAGTAAGAAAGCCGTATGGTTAGGTACGGAGGCATGAATTAGCAGTTCTTGCATACTTTCTTGGTTAATAAGGATTGTCATATCCTGTCTTCAGATTCACAGTCTGGTATTTTTTTTGAAACTATATTAACATAGTGTGGGCCCTAAAATTAGTTTGGGGTTGATGGTAAGTATAACGAGTGGGAATATGTGAAGGGTTATGAGTGTTGATTCTCGTGTGTGTGAGGGTTGTAGGTTGTTTATGTGATTTACTAGTTTACCTCGTTGAGTAGTGATAACCATATATAGAGAGTAGAGGGAGGTAATGATAATGTTGGTTCCTAGAAGAATGATTGATGGGTTAGATCAGGAGAAAAGGGAGATTGTAATTATTAGTTCTCCAATTAAATTGATTGTTGGTGGTAGGGCAAGGTTGGCTAGGCTTGCTATAATTCATCATGTGGCTATTAATGGGAAGATTGTTTGTAGTCCTCGAGCTATGATTATTGTTCGGCTGTGGATGCGTTCGTAGTTAGTGTTTGCTAGGCAGAATAGTAAGGAGGATGTTAGGCCGTGAGCGATTATAAGTGCTGTGGCTCCTATAAAGCTTCATGGGGTTTGAATTATAATGGCAGCAATAACTAGGGCTATGTGGCTGACTGAGGAGTAAGCGATAAGTGACTTGAGATCGGTTTGTCGGAGGCAGATGGAGCTGGTCATAATCATCCCTCATAGTGATAAGAGGATAAATGGGTATGCCATGTATTTGGTTACTGGGTCCAGGATTATGGATAATCGTATTATGCCGTATCCTCCTAATTTCAGCAGGATTGCTGCTAGAATTATGGACCCTGCGATAGGAGCTTCTACATGGGCTTTGGGGAGCCATAGGTGGACCCCGTAAAGCGGCATTTTAATTATAAAGGCTGTGATACAGGCTAACCATAGAATGTTGTTGGATCATGTTTGATTGATAGGTGTATAGTTCAGTGTTATTAGGACGAGGTTTAGTGTTCCTGTGGAGTTTTGGATGAAGATTAGGGCAATCAATAGGGGGATGGATCCTACTAGGGTGTAGAACAGAAAATAAATTCCTGCATTAAGTCGTTCTGTTTGGTTGCCTCATCGTGTGATGATAATGAGGGTGGGGATTAGGGTGGCCTCAAATAAGATATAGAATATAATAAGTTCGTTGGCGGAAAATGTCATGATGAGAAGGATTTGGAGTGACACTAGTAAGGAGATATATAGTTTTTTGTTATATTTGTGTTCATTTTTAATGTGATTTTGGCTGGCTAGGAGTATAAGTGGTAGAAGTCAGGTAGTTAATACTAGAAGTGGGGCAGAGAGTGGGTCTGTGGAGAATATAGTGGAGAAGTTTAGGTTGTTTTCGTTGTTTTGTCATAGAAGACTGATTGAAATGAGATTAATTAGGAGGCTGTAGGTTGTTACATTGATTCATACTTTTTTGCTGCTTGAGAGTCATGTTAAAGGTAGTAGTATAAGTGATGGGAAGATGATTTTTAACATTGTAGTAAATTTAGGTTTTGTACAAAGTCAGAGCCGTAGGTGTTTGAGATTTTTGCTAGTAGAGCTAACCCTACAGCTGCCTCGCAGGCAGCAAATACTAGAATGACGATGGGAATTGGGAGTATGATTATTGAGTGTGTGTTTAGAGATGTGATTGTTGCTAGGATAAATAGAGACAGTATTATACCTTCTAAGCATAGGAGAGTTGATATTAGGTGTGATCGGAATATAAGGGTGCCTAGGAAAGAGAAGGTGAAGGCCAGTGTGATATTGAGTGCGGCAGGTGTCATTATTTGGTAATTATGATACTTTCATAATCTAATGAGTCGAAATCATTAATTTTAATTAAACTAATTACCAGTTATTCAGTTCATTCTAAGCCCTTTTGTGTTCATTCGTACGCTAGTCCTAGGGCTAGGATTGTGATGAGGATGAATGCAATGGTGGTTGGTATATTTATGTTGGGGTATTGTATGGCTCAGGGAAGAGGTAGAAGTAGTGCGATTTCAAGGTCGAAGAGGAGGAAAGTAATGGCTACTAGAAAGAATTTTATTGAGAAAGGCAGCCGGGCTGAGCTTATAGGGTCGAATCCGCATTCATATGGGTTAGCTTTTTCTGTATATACATTTAGGTGAGGGAGTCAGAAGGCTACGGAAATTAAGATCATGGCCAGAGTGATATTTACTAGTAAGATTAGTGCTATATTTATTACTTTCTTCTAGGGTAGACTAGAACTAACTGATTGGAAGTCAGATGTACTAATTATACTAAGAAAGTATGATCCTCATCAATAAATGGATACGTACAGGAATAATCACACTACGTCCACGAAGTGTCAGTATCATGCTGCTGCTTCGAAGCCGAAGTGGTGTTTAGATGTGAAGTGAAATTTTAGTTGTCGAAGAAGGCAGATAATGAGGAAAGTTGATCCAATGATTACGTGGAGTCCATGGAATCCGGTTGCCATAAAGAATGTGGATCCGTAAATTCCGTCTGAGATAGAAAAAGATGTTTCGAAGTATTCTGAGGCTTGTAAGAATGTAAAGTACACCCCTAATAGAATTGTAATTAATAGGGCTTGGTTTATATTATTTCGTTTTCCCTCCATTAGGCTGTGGTGGGCTCATGTGATGGATACTCCTGATGCTAGTAGGACTGATGTGTTTAGTAGTGGAACTTCTAGTGGGTTTAGTGGTGTAATTCCAGTTGGTGGTCAGCAGCCTCCTAGGTCATGTGTTGGGACCAGGCTTGAGTGATAAAATGCTCAGAAGAAGCCGGCAAAGAAAAATACTTCAGAGATGATAAATAAGATTATTCCGTAACGTAGGCCTTTCTGTACAACTGGAGTGTGGTGGCCTTGATAAGTCCCTTCTCGGATAATATCGCGTCATCATTGGTATATAGTGAGCGTGTTGCCTATAAGTCCTATGGACAATAGGGTTATTGAGTTGTAGTGAAATCATATTACTAGGCCTGAGGTTATTAGTAGGGCTGAGAAGGCTCCTGTTAGAGGCCATGGGCTTGGGTTGACTATGTGGAAAGCATGTGTTTGGTGGGTCATTAGGTGTTATCGTGTAGGTATAGACTTACTAGTAGGGTAAACACGTAGGCTTGAATTAGGGCTACGGCAAATTCTAGGATAGTAAGGAGGGCTAGAATTATAAATGTGATTGCAGCTGTTGGTGGGCTGATGCTTGTTAGGACTAGTGTGGCTCCTCCAATGAGGTGAATGAGTAGGTGTCCTGCTGTGATGTTTGCTGTTAAACGGACTGCTAGGGCTATAGGTTGAATAAATAGACTGATAGTTTCGATGATGATTAGTATAGGGATTAGGGAGATAGGGGTGCCTTGTGGTAGGAAGTGGGCTAGCGAGGCTTTTAGTTTGTGTCGGAATCCTAGAATTACGGCTCCGGCTCATAGTGGGATTGCCATTCCTAGGTTTATTGACAGTTGGGTGGTTGGGGTGAATGTATGTGGTAGTAGTCCTAGTAGGTTGGTTGACCCAATAAATATAATTAAGGATACAAGTATAAGTGATCATGTGCGCCCTTTTGGTGAGTGGATTAGTATTATTTGCTTGATAATAAGTTTGATTAATCATTGTTGGAATGAGTGAAGGCGATTTGAGATTAGTCGTTTGGAAGAAGTTATAAGTATTGATGGTAGTATAATAATTAATACTACGATAGGGAGGCCTATTATTGTAGGGGCAATGAAAGAGGCGAATAAATTTTCGTTCATTTTGATTCTCAAGGATTGTTTGATTCTGTAATTTTAATTGATTTAATTGATGGGGTTTGTGGGAAATTGTGTAGTGAAATTTTTAGTTGTATAAGAATGAATAGGGTAATTGTGGCTGATAGAACTGTGATAAATCATGTAGATGTGTCCAGTTGTGGCATTCATTACGGAGACTTGACATCTCTAACTTTAACTTAAAAGGTTAACGCTCTAAGCTTCGTAATGGAGTTAAATTATTGATAAAGATCAGCTTTCGAAATTTTTTAGAGGCACTATTTCAAGTACGATAGGCATAAAGCTGTGGTTTGACCCACAGATTTCTGAGCATTGTCCGTAGAATAATCCAGGGCGGTTGGATGAAATGGTTGCTTGGTTTAGTCGTCCTGGAATAGCGTCTGTTTTAAGTCCTAGGGATGGTACAGCTCATGAGTGTAGTACATCTTCTGATGAGATAAGTATTCGGATTGGTAGTTCTATAGGAAGGACTACTCGGTTGTCTACTTCTAGAAGTCGAAGCTCTCCTGGTTTTAAGTCAGAGGTTGGAATTATGTATGAGTCAAAGCAGAGGTCTTCGTAGTCTGTATACTCATAGCTTCAGTATCATTGGTGTCCCATTGTTTTTACTGTGAGGGCTGGGTTATTAATTTCGTCTATTATATATAGAATTCGTAAGGAAGGTAGGGCAATTAAAATTAGGATTACAGCTGGTAGGATGGTCCAGATGGTTTCTACTTCTTGGGCGTCTATGGTACTTGTATGGGTTAGTTTTGTTGTTAGTATGAGTGTAATAATATAAAGAACTAGAGAGCTAATGAGAAAAACGATTATAAGCGTGTGGTCATGGAAGTTTGTTAGTTCTTCTATAATAGGTGAGGAAGCATCTTGTAAGCCTAGTTGGAAGGGATAAGCCATATAAGATATATAGAGTTTAGTCTATAATTTAACTTTGACAAAGTTATGTAATTTATTTACTAATATCTCATTGAGAAAGACATAGAGGTTATGGTGCTGGCTTGAAACCAGTTTTAGGGGGTTCGAGTCCTTCCTTTCTTATTTTACTTTTACGAAGGTTGGTTCTTCAAATGTGTGGTATGGTGGTGGACAGCCGTGGAGTCATTCTAGATTTGTAGAGGCGTGTTCTACGTGGAGCACTTCTCGTTTGGATGCGAAAGCCTCTCAGATCATGAAAATTATGATTAGGACTGCTGTAAGTGAGATAAAGGATCCTATGGATGAGACTGTGTTTCATGTAGTGTAGGCATCTGGGTAATCAGAGTAGCGTCGTGGTATGCCTGAGAGGCCAAGGAAATGTTGAGGGAAGAATGTTATGTTTACTCCTACAAATATGACAGCGAAGTGTGCTTTAGCTCATACATCATCTAGCGTGTATCCTGTAAATAGTGGGAATCAGTGTACGAATCCGGCTATAATAGCAAAAACAGCACCTATTGATAGAACATAGTGGAAATGGGCTACTACGTAGTATGTATCGTGGAGTACGATGTCTAGAGAAGAATTGGACAATACGATACCTGTGAGTCCTCCGACTGTGAATAGAAAGATGAATCCTAGAGCTCATAGTATTGCGGGAGATCACTTGATATTACCTCCGTGCAGGGTTGCCAGTCAGCTGAAAACTTTTACTCCTGTTGGAATTGCGATGATTATTGTAGCCGATGTAAAGTAGGCTCGTGTATCCACGTCTAAGCCTACTGTAAACATGTGGTGGGCTCAAACAATAAACCCTAGGAACCCAATAGATATTATAGCTCAGACTATACCTATGTAGCCGAATGGTTCTTTTTTACCTGAGTAATAAGTTACAATATGGGAAATGATACCAAAGCCTGGGAGGATTAGGATATAGACTTCTGGGTGTCCGAAAAATCAGAACAGGTGTTGATATAAAATAGGGTCACCTCCTCCAGCTGGGTCAAAGAAGGTGGTATTTAGATTTCGGTCTGTAAGAAGTATTGTGATTCCTGCGGCCAGCACAGGTAGTGAGAGAAGCAGAAGGACAGCAGTGATAAGCACTGATCAGACGAATAGGGGGGTTTGATATTGTGTTATAGCGGGCGGTTTTATGTTAATAATTGTGGTAATGAAATTAATTGCCCCAAGAATTGAGGAAACACCTGCTAAGTGAAGGGAAAAAATAGTCAGATCGACCGATGCTCCAGCGTGAGCTAAATTACCGGCTAATGGGGGGTAGACAGTTCAGCCTGTTCCTGCTCCAGCCTCCACTATGGATGAGGCCAGTAAAAGAAGAAATGATGGGGGTAGGAGCCAGAAGCTCATGTTATTTATTCGTGGGAATGCTATATCTGGGGCTCCAATTATAAGTGGCACAAGTCAGTTACCAAACCCGCCAATTATTATGGGCATGACTATGAAAAAGATTATTACGAACGCGTGGGCTGTGACAACTACATTATAGATTTGGTCATCACCTAGTAGGGCCCCTGGTTGACCAAGTTCAGCTCGGATCAAGATACTAAGGGCTGTACCCACTATACCTGCTCAGGCCCCAAACAGTAGATATAGGGTCCCGATGTCTTTGTGATTGGTAGAAAACAATCAGCGGTTGATGAACATAGGTAAAATGGCTGAGTAAAGCATTAGACTGTAAATCTAAGCACAGAGGACAATGCCTCTTTTTACCAAGCCTTAAGGTGATAATCACATCGAATTGCAAATTCGAAGGTGTAGAGAACTGACTCTACTAAGGCTTCTCCCGCCCCCTTTCTGATAGGCGGGAGAAGTAGATTGAAGCCATATTAGGGTGTTTAGCTGTTAACTAAAAATTTGTAGGTTTGAGTCCTACCAATCTAGTTGAGGATTTAGCTTAATTAAAGCAATTGATTTGCACTCATTAGATGTAAGATGTAGTCTTGCAGTCCTTATCAGAAGTTAAACTTTGTGGGTTTGCTTAGGGCTTTGAAGGCCCTTGGACTGACTATCCTAAACTTCTGCTATAGGAGCAGGGGGGATAGGGGAAGTATTAGTGTGCTAGTAATTGCTAGCGTGGGTAGGATTTCGCTGTTTTTTGTATAGTTTTGATGGGTGTACATTTTGGAGTTGTTGTTGGTTGGGAAAATGGTTAGTGAGGTTGAGTAGATAAGTCGAGTGTAAAAGAACAAGTTGATTAGGGCGGTTATTGCTATTAGTGTAGCTAGGAATAGGCTATTGTTTTTTAAAAGTTCTGTGATGATAGCTCATTTGGGTAGGAATCCTGTGAGTGGGGGTAGTCCTCCTGTTGATAGTAAAATTAATGAAATTATGGGTAGGGCTATTGGTATTTTGTTTCATATGAGTGATATGGAAGTGATTGATGTGAATGAGTGGGTAAGGAAAATTAAGAACAAGGGGATAGTTATAATGATATAGATTGCGAGGTTTAGGGTTGTTAGTGTGGGGTTATAGGGTAGGATAGAGACTATTCAGCCCATGTGGGCAATGGATGAGTAGGCTAGGATTTTTCGTGTTTGTGTCTGATTGAGTCCGTTTCAGGCCCCAATTAGGACTGAGATAATAGCTGATAAAATCAGTAGGTTTGGGTTAATAAGTTCGTGGAATTGAAATAGGATGGATAGTGGGGCGATTTTTTGTCATGTGAGTAGGATAAGTCCAGTGCTGAGTTTAATCCCTTGTGTGACTTCTGGTAGTCATGAGTGGAAGGGGGCTAAACCTAATTTTACTGCCAAGGAGATGAAAGTCATTGTTATAATGATATTGTTGGTCTCTGGATTGAATGTTCATAGGCCTAACTGTTTAAAGTTTATAATAATGGAGAGTAGTAGAATTATGGAGGCGGTTGCTTGGGTTAGGAAGTATTTTGTTGCTGCTTCGGTGGAGCGTGGGTTAGAGTTGTTAATTATTAGGGGGATAAGGGCTAATAAGTTTATTTCAAGTCCAATTCATATAGTAAATAAGTTGGAGCTTAGTATTGTGATCGCCGGTCCTATTATGATTGTCATGTAAATAATTATAAGTGTAATGGGGTTAATTAGTACGGGAAGGGTTTAAACCAACATTTTCGGGGTATGGGCCCGATAGCTTTATTAGCTGACCTTACTTTTAGAATGGGGTGTAACGGGTAGCACGGAGAATTTTGGATTCTCAAGTATAGGTTCAATTCCTATTGTTCTAGAAATAAGAGGGTTAAAACCTCTATTATTTACTCTATCAAAGTAACTCTTTTTTCAGACATATTTCTAGGAGTAAGGCGGGATGCTTGCTATGAAGATTGGGATAGAGATGTGTCATATGCAGAAGGCTAGGGTAAGTGGTAGAAAGTTTTTTCATAGGAGGTGTATTAGTTGGTCGTATCGGAATCGTGGGTAAGAGGCTCGGATCCATAGGAAGAGCACGGTCAGTAATAGGGATTTCAGTATAAAGTTTGCAGTGTAAAATTCTGGGTTGGTGGGGTTATGATATGGGCCTATGAATACGATTGTTGACAGGGCATTTATTAAGATGATGTTTATGTACTCCGCTATAAAAAATAGGGCGAAGGGTCCGGCGGCGTATTCAACATTGAATCCTGAGACTAGTTCTGATTCTCCTTCTGTTAGGTCGAATGGTGCTCGGTTGGTTTCCGCTAGGGTTGAGATGTATCATATTATGGCTAGGGGTCAGGTTGGGATAATTAGTCATAGAGGTTCTTGTGTGTAGATGAGGGATTGAATAGAGAAGGAGCCATTTATTAGGAGGACGGATAGAAGAATAATTGCTATTGTCACTTCGTATGAAATAGTTTGTGCTACTGCTCGTAGGGCCCCAAATATTGAGTATTTGGAGTTGGAGGCTCAGCCTGATCACAGAATAGAGTATACTGAAAGGCTTGATGTAGCTAGGATGAATAAGACTCCTAGGTTTAAGTTGATTAGGGGGTGAGGTATGGGTAGTGGGATTCATAGGCTTAGGGCTAATGATAGGGATAGTGTTGGTGCGATGATGAATAGGGTTGTGGAGGTGGCTAAGGGGCGAAGAGGTTCTTTGATAAATAGTTTTATAGCATCTGCGAATGGCTGTAGAATTCCGTAGGGTCCTACGATATTTGGTCCTTTTCGAAGTTGTATGTACCCTAGGATTTTTCGTTCAACCAGGGTTAGGAACGCTATAGCGATTAGAACTGGAATTAAAAGTATTAGGATATTAATAAAGAACACTATTAGGGAGAGGATTTGAACCTCTGGGAACAAGGTTTTAAATCTTACGCAATTTCCTGGCTCTGCCACCCTAATAAACCCTTGTCTAGGGTGTTGTGGAACTAACTTACTAAATTAAGATAATTTCATGTATTAGTTTTGGGGCGCTTAGGTTAAGGAGGCCCCATTTCTCTTGTCCTTTCGTACTGGGAGAAATAGTAAATAGATAGAAACCGACCTGGATTACTCCGGTCTGAACTCAGATCACGTAGGACTTTAATCGTTGAACAAACGAACCATTAATAGCTGCTACACCATTGGGATGTCCTGATCCAACATCGAGGTCGTAAACCCTAATTGTCGATATGGACTCTTGAATAGGATTGCGCTGTTATCCCTAGGGTAACTTGGTCCGTTGATCAAATAAATTGGGTCAATTTGATTTTTAGTACTTTGACTTGTAGGTCTAGGTTATAATCATTCGGAGGTTAATTTATTCTCCGAGGTCACCCCAACCGAAATTACTGGCTTATTTACTTGTTGTTTAATCCATTAGGGTAAAAAGTTAAATAGTTAAGTCAGTTAATTGAAGCTCCATAGGGTCTTCTCGTCTTATTGTAGTATCCCCGCCTCTTCACGGGGAGGTCAATTTCACTGATTGGAAGTAAGAGACAGTTGAATCCTCGTGTGGCCATTCATTCCAGTCCCCAATTAAGGAACAAGTGATTATGCTACCTTTGCACGGTCAGGATACCGCGGCCGTTAAACGTATGTCACTGGGCAGGCAGTGCCTCCAATACTTTTTATGCTGGAGGTGATGTTTTTGGTAAACAGGCGGGATTCTTGTTTGCCGAGTTCCTTTTACTTCTTTTAATCTTTCCTTGTTGCACGCCTGTGTTGGATTAACATTTTGGGGTGTAGGTTGTCTTTATTGATGTGTTTTCACCTGTGAGTGTTAACTAACAATGGTTATCCGGGTTGTTATAGGCTTGTGCTTGGAGAACGGCGTTCTTGTTACTCATGTTAACATTGTCTCATCTATATAATTATAGATTAACCCAATTAGTACTAATAGGAATTCATTGAGGTTTATGGGATTGAGGGGGTTTGTAGTGTTGAGCTTTAACGCTTTCTTTATTGATGGCTGCTTTTAGGCCAACAATGGTTTTTATAAGTAAAGGTTTATTCACTATGTAAGGTTGTTTCCGTTCCCAAAGAGCTGTCCCTCTTTAGGCTAAAATTTAAGATTACATTTTGATTTTTTTTTTCTTGAGGTAATCTTAAAGTTGAACTTAAATTCTTTATTGGGTAACCAGCTATCACCAAGCTCGGTAGGCTTTTCACCTCTACCTAGGAGTCGTCCCACTATTTTGCTACATAGACGGGTTGGTTCGTTTATACTGCTCTTAGGTAGCTCGTTTGGTTTCGGGGTATCTAGCTAAAGGTCTCTTAGTTAGATGTTTTCTAGTTAACTCATTATGCAAAAGGTACAAGGTTTAATCTTTGCTTTTATTTACTTTTAAGTGTTCTTTCATCTTTCCCTTGCGGTACTTTCTCTATTGCTCCTAATACAGATTTCTTTCTCCAATACTATCTTTTGTCGAATGTTTTGTTTTATTGTTGTAAATGGTTATGTTGAGTTTATGTTAGGGCTAGGCTTAGTTCATAACGTCCATTTATTGTGGATTCTTCTGGGTGTAGGCCAGATGCTTTTGTTAAGCTACATTATGGTTATTCCAAGCACACTTTCCAGTATGCTTACCTTGTTACGACTTATCTCCTCTCGTAAAAGTTTGATATAATTATTTATAGCTTTCGTTTATTTAGTTTGAGGAGGGTGACGGGCGGTGTGTGCGTACTTCATTGCTCTATTCAATTAAGCTCTCTATTCTTAATTTACTACTAAATCCTCCTTTGTCCTTTAGTTTCATAAAGGGTATCGTAATGTTCTTTGAAAGAAAATGTAGCCCATTGCTTCCCACCTCATTGGCTACACCTTGACCTAACGTTTTTATGGTGATTCTCTTGCTTACTTTTGTTCCTTTTTAGGGTTTGCTGAAGATGGCGGTATATAGGCTGTATTAGCAAGGGGTGGTGAGGTATAGCGGGGTTTATCGATTATAGAACAGGCTCCTCTAGATGGATATAAAGTACCGCCAAGTCCTTTGAGTTTTAAGCTGTGGCCAGTAGTTCTCAGGCAAATATTTTTGTTTATTAATTATTAAGGTTTAGGGCTAAGCATAGTGGGGTATCTAATCCCAGTTTGGATCTTAGCTATCGTGCATAAGGTAAGTTAGAATTACTTTCGTCATTGGTTTTAAGTCCAGCGATGAATTTTCACATATTAGATGGGTTTTGATTCTATTTTTTAGTACTCCAGTAACACGTTTTACGCCGGTAATAATTAGTTTGGGTTAATCGTATGACCGCGGTGGCTGGCACGAAATTTACCAACCCTTAGAGAGGCATGGCTTAGTCAAACTTTCGTTCATTGCTTAATTTTTATCACTGCTGAGTCCCGTGGGGGCGTGGCTTGGCAAGGCGTCTTTAGCTATTGTATGTACTTGATGCCCTCTCCTAGGAGTTAGGTTAACTCTGTGGGATTCTACACTGGTTTATGGATGTTTGCATGTGTAATTCTGCCTCCAACTAATTATAAGGCCAGGACCAAACCTTTTGATGTTTATGGGATGTTTGCATCCATCTAAGCATTTTCAGTGCTTTGCTTTTAATAAGCTACATTAAC